CTATCTGATTTAGTTTATCAACCCGAATGATGAATAAAAAATGACGATATTTATTCAATTCATTCAACTTCTTTCCTATAAAAAAAGAAAGAAAAGAAAGGGAATAGAGAAAGGTTTATGTCTCAACGAATCGCACGTAGAGATATTGATAACACGCATAGAGTTAATGGTATTTCATAACTAATTGATTGAGCAGCAGCTCGTAGACCACCTAAAAAGGAATATTTATTATTTGATCCATATCCTGACATAAGAAGTCCAATGGGAGCAATACTTGAAATGGCGATCCATAAAAAAACACCGATATTGAGATCGGATAGAACAAGGTTAGAGCCAAAAGGAATTATTAAATAACTTAGTAGAATTGATATGACTGCTATGGATGGTCCGATACTGAATAAATGAGTATCTCCTCTAGATGGAAGAAGATTCTCTTTGAAAAGTAGTTTTGTGCCATCTGCTAGAGCTTGAAGAATTCCCAAAGGACCGGCATATTCAGGTCCAATACGTTGTTGTATCCCTGCGGATATTTCTCTTTCTAACCACACAATTGCTAGTACACCTATTGTGATTCCCAATACAGGAGTAAAAATAGGTACAAGCATCCATATGATCCCATAAACCTCTTTTAAGTATTCCAATCGGGAAAAAGAATTGATATCTTGTACTTCTGGTGTATCAATTATCATTTCAACGATCAACTTCTCCCATAATTATATCTATGCTACCTAGTATCGTCATAATGTCAGCCAATTTCATTCTTTTAACTAACTGAGGAAGAATTTGCAAATTGATAAAACCCGGCGGTCGAATTTTCCATCTCCAAGGAAAAACATTCTGATCCCCTATCAGAAAAATTCCCAACTCTCCCTTTGGGGCTTCGACTCTCACATAAAGTTCTTGTTTCGACAATTCAAAAGTGGGAGAAGGCTTTTTACTAATAAATCGATATTCAAAATCATTCAATTCGGGATCCCTCGCTCTATCAAAGCATCGGATTTCTAAATTCTCATACGGCCCTCCCGGAATTCCTTCCAGAGCCTGTTGAATAATTTTTATAGATGCCACCATTTCACCAATTCGTACTAAATAACGAGATAATGAATCTCCTTCTTTTTGCCATTGGACTTCCCAATCAAATTCGTCATAACACTCATAATGATCAACTTTACGAAGATCCCATTGTATTCCGGAAGCTCGTAGCATTGGTCCTGACAAACCCCAATTTATTGCTTCTTCTACACCAATAATGCCTACTCCCTCAACTCGTTCTAAAAAAATAGGATTACGCGTAATAAGTTTTTGATATTCAGCAACCCCTGTTAAAAAATAATCGCAGAAATCCAAACATTTATCTATCCATCCATGCGGTAGATCAGCAGCTACTCCTCCTATACGAAAATAATTATGCATCATTCTCATACCGGTGGCAGCTTCGAATAGATCATAGACTAACTCTCTTTCTCTGAAAATATAGAAGAAAGGAGTCTGTGCACCAATATCTGCCATAAAAGGGCCAAGCCATAATAAATGAGAAGCTATACGACTCAACTCCAACATAATCACTCTAATATAGCTGGCTCTTTTAGGTACTTGAATATTTCCCAACTGCTCTGGTGCATTTACGGTTATTGCTTCTGTGAACATAGTAGCTAAATAATCCCAACGTGTTACATAAGGCAAATATTGTATAATTGTTCGGTTTTCTGCAATTTTTTCCATCCCTCTGTGCAAATAACCTAGTATTGGTTCACAGTCAATAACATCTTCACCATCTAAAGTAACGATGAGTCGAAGAACACCGTGCATTGATGGGTGATGAGGACCCATATTGACTATCATGAGGTCTTCTCTTGTAGCTGGTACATTCATAGGTTTTCCCCTGATTCATTCTTCCATGAATTGCTGAAAACGAAAAGAAGTTCATCAAAATTCAAGATCTACTAAATCAAATAATTCAAAAGGACTCTTCAAATTAACGAATTTTTGTCTCCCGAATACCCAACTGACCAATTAATTCTTTATAACGTACTCTATTTTTCTTTGCCAAATAAGACAGCAACCGTTGACGTTTTCCCAGAATTTTCCGTAGACCTCTCTGAGATAAATAGTCTTTTCTGTGCAATTCCAAATGTGAAGTAAGTCTTCGGATCTTATTGGTGAAACTGAATACTTGAAATTCAACAGATCCCCTATTTGCTTCTTTTTGAGAAATAACTGAGATGAATAAGTTTTTTACCATAAAACGAAATCTTCTCTTCCCTCCCTTTTTTTCTTTTTTAAAAATTTGAATTTTACCCATCAGTAATATAATAATATTATAATTATAATAATAATATTATTATGCCGGTCATTTTAATCTAGTATACGCAATAATCTTTATTTCGTTATGGATACCTCGTTTATGAAATAAAATTAATCAATATCAATAAAAAATCTAATTGATATGTATTAGTATCATGCATCAGAATGTAATGTAAGACATCGCATGTGTGCATTTGTTTACTTTCATATACTAGATCTAGTAAGGATATATAAAAAATGTGACATCAACGAATTTTCAATCGTGGATACATATGTATCCTTATCATACTAAAACAACTACCATTATTGGTATCAAACCAATAGCGATTCATACAAGCTAAATCTTCTAATCGATAATTGGGCCAGAGAAAGAACTTTAATTTTTTTAATTTAATTAATTGATTTTTATCTCTATCAAGATGTTTGTTTTCATCCAAAAATTTATTACAGCTGTTCCCATTGCAAAATACTGGATTTCTAGCCACACCACTCCTATTCCTCAAATTGAAACAAATTAGAATTCTAAATTTTCTACGACGTCTAGGCGATAAAATATTTTCAGGAACAAGCAAATCATAATGATTTTTGTCTTTATTTCCAATCATCTTTTGACATCTTGCACTGAATTTATCACAATTCTTATTATCAACATATCTTTCTTCTTGGTATCTTTGATTAGTTTGGTACTTACTCTTATGAACCAATGAAATACCTATAGTTTGATACATAATAAATTGTCCATCATTTTTTACAGACAGACGAATTGGTTCGATAATAAATATACCTCTTTTCATTTTCATCAATTCTGTAAGAGTTAAATCTTTATGAACCGGTATTAGATCCAGACTCATTTCTCCCCTTTGAATAGCAGATATACAAATTTCTCTTGGATTTATCAGTCTAAGCAGGAGACAATATACCTTGATATTATTGATCATTTTTTGATTTAAAGAATCATCCCATCTCAATTGAAAAAGCAAATATCTTTTTAGGAATAAATCGAGTTCTGCTTCCGTGTGATTCTTGAATTGCTTTTTCTTTGTACGTTTTTGCATGTCTGAGTCTGATCCTGCATAATCTTCTTCAATATCTTTTTCGTGGTTTGAGAGGACTGATTCAAGATTTCCTTGGTTTTGTACATCTGATCCAAGATCTACTTGTCCTGCGGATTCTTTTTCTTCTTGATTTCGATTCTCTAATTTTAAAAGTTTTTTTTCATTGGATGATATAAAAAGATTCCCTTTTTGCTTTCTATTGCTATTTCTATTTTTACTATAATTTTTATTTCCATTAAAATTTAAAAGAAGTAATTTGATTGGTATAACCCAGGGTTTCATTTTATATGTATTATAAAGTAGCACAAATTCTGGGAAGAACCAAGGTTCCAGATTCGATATGGAACGATTTAGTATTTCTTCATTCATCCCCATCCAATCAAAAAGGTCTTTTTGATTGGATGGTTTGATTTCTTGATCTTGTGTGAGATAAAAAAGACCTTTCTTATCAATTATTTGATAATTATTCGACCCGGTCTTGGTATTTTTATTACTGTTGATACTGGTATTGATCCAGACCTCAATATCGACCTTCTTTCTAAAGCAAAAATGGAGAATTTTCCAATCAAAATATTTTCTATCCGGGTTTTTCTTTATATACTCTATATACATAATATTATCTTCGCCTAGGTAATTATTGATAGGGATACCTTCCAGCATATCAAAAAATTTGCGTTTATGTGTGTTGTAATTATAAGAAATATCTTGGTTATTATTTACTTGTAATGGTGATCCATAAATATATGAGTCATTCTTATCTTCATAATTAATATATTTATATGATAAAAGGTCATATCTATAGTGTTTTTTAAAATTTTCTTTTTGATTCGTTAATGAGTCTGCTTCATAATCATTTTGTTTGTTGTAATGAATTAATTGATCTTTTTGAGATAAATCCCATTTGCTTAAATCTTTATTTTGATTTTGAGCCACACAATGTTGATTTACTCTATTTCGCCACTTTTGTGGTACTAATCTAGACCATATAATCGGAGATAAATATTTATATTGATAATGACCTCTTAACCAGTTCTTCCATTGATTCATTCCAGAATTACGAAGTTTCTTATGTCTTAATTCGTAATGAAATATTTCGTGTGCTCCAAAACCAAAATAATCTTTTCTTTCGTTCTTAAGAAAAAGAGATGTTCCGTTATATTGAAGGACAGATCTTAACTTATACAAGTTAATAACTTGGGTTTGTGATAATTTGTAAAATACATATGCTTGTGACAAGGAGGATAAGTCACAAAAAATCTGTGAACTCTTATTACTAATACTAGAAACTGACCTTTTTATAATCGAAATAAAGTGAATTTTCTTTTGATTTGGTTTACCAATTCTTTTTTGATTTCTTTCATTATTGTAAACGTATTTATCAATAATTTTTTTTGTTGATTCAATAAAAAATTGTGCATTGGTTCTGGGAATATTAATGAGACATAGAAGAATATCTATGTATATCCTTTCAATGAAAAATTTTATAAAATAATGTAATTTGCGAATTAATCGAGAATTCCTTCTTTTTAATATTTGCCAAATGCTTTTTTGTGATTCTAATCTTTTAGCATTATAACTAGCTTTGTTAGGGCTAATATTTATCTCTGGAGTTAGAAAGAGTTTTTTCTTGTCTTTTATAAT